GTTATTTCATAAAAAATGTCTATGTAACCGCGATTATATGACCAATTATATATTACATTTATTATTTTGTCCCAGACAAGTCTTCTAGGACCCGTTTTAACAAAAAAATTGATTAAGTTCAAATTTTGAAAATATGAAAAAGCGGGCCCATATAAAAGAGACGCTATAAATATTCCGAAATAAGCTATACTGACTGAAAAAATTGCATTTCTCACAAATTCATACCAATCAAAAAAATTGTTAGAATTTGAATGTAGCAAGTTTATCGACGGAGTTAACCATTTTGATAATATGTCCAAATATATTCTTCCTTGACCAAAAGGAATTCCTATGGATCCAACAAATAAAGTAAATAAGACCAATACAAAAAGTGGCAATAACATTGTATTGTCCGATTCATAAGGATACGTGGAAGTTTTTTTATTGGGAAAATTTTTAATAGTAATAAGGGGTTGTATCATATTTCTTACATTACCATCAATTGGATATGTTTTTTTTGAAAAAAGGGAACCCCTCTGATTATTATTCATTGTTGATAAATTTTTTTTTTTTTTTATCGCTTTTTGTCCTTTTTTTCCCCATATGGATATTGAATAGAACGCATTATTTTTTTTTCCGCTGTAATTTTTAAAATTAAAATTTAAATGCCCTTCAAAAGTAAGTAAATACATCCGAAACATATAAAATGCAGTTAACCCTGCTGTGAAACAAGCTATTATTGCAAAAATAGGTGAATACAACCAACTATCATTAAGAATTTCGTCTTTGGACCAAAAACAAGCAAGAGGTGGAAAACCACAAAGAGAAAGTGTACCTAATAAAAATGAAGTTTTTGTAATTGGCACATATTTTGTTAAACCGCCCATAAGAGCCATGTTCTGGCTTTTATCCGGAGAATATCCAACAATAGTTTCCATAGAATGAATAATGGATCCAGATCCTAAAAATAATAATGCTTTCGAATAGGCATGAGTGATCAAATGAAATAAAGCAGCCCGATAAGATCCCATGCCTAAAGCTAACATAATATAACCCAATTGAGACATTGTAGAATAGGCTAAACTTCTTTTAATATCTCTTTGAGCAAGAGCCAAAGTAGCTCCTAATAGTATTGTTATTATACCTACCAAAGAAATTATATACATTATGTAAGGTATGACTGTAAAAAGAGGAAGAAGGCGAGCTATAAGAAAAATTCCCGCTGCTACCATAGTAGCAGCGTGTATAAGAGCCGAAATAGGAGTAGGACCCTCCATAGCATCGGGTAACCATACGTGAAGGGGGAATTGCGCAGATTTAGCAACCGCACCAACAAATAATAGGGAAGCACACAAAGTTAGAAATAAGGAATTGGCCCCATTATTATCAATCAAATTTTTGGCTATTTCGAACAAATCCCGAAATTCAAAACTCCCCGTTATCCAATAAAGACCTAAGATTCCTAAAAATAAACCAAAATCCCCTACACGATTAGTTACAAAGGCTTTTTGACAAGCACTTGCCGCAAGGGGGCGTGTGAACCAAAAACCTATTAATAGATACGAACACATTCCAACCAATTCCCAAAAAAAATAAATTTGTATCAAATTTGAACTAGTAACTAATCCCAGCATGGAAGCATTAGAAAAACTCATATAAGAAAAAAATCTCAAATAGCCTGGATCATGAGACATATAATTGTCACTATAAATAAGAACCATTATTCCAACAGTAGTAATTAATATTAACATAATAGAAGTAAGCGGATCTATAAAGTGTCCGAAATCTAAGGAAAAATCATTATTGATGGTCCAAGACCATACATATTGGTAGATAGGACTGCCATTTATTTGCTGAATAGACAGATCGGCTGAAAAAAGCATAACGATACTTAGTAATAAAACACTAGGAAAAGCCCATATGCGCCTAATACTTTTTGTTGCCGCCGGAACAAGGAGAAGGCCCAACCCTATTGCTATAGGAACTGGAAGGGGAATGAAAGGTATGATCCACGCATATTGATATATATGTTCCATAAAAAAATCAAACTTTTTTTAAAAATGGTTTAATTGTTTCCGATTCACCAGCTCTTATAGATTTCGAAAGGAGTAAAAAAAAAAACGTAAAAAAATAAAGATATGAAAGGACTCAAATAAATAAGATATTTATGAAGATACAGAATATAATATTAAAAAAACATTTCATTATTACAATAATTTAGAAACATAGAACAAGTAAAAAATGATACAAAAAAAATGGAAGTACTTGATTCCAATATATATTATCCACCAATAACTTAACTCGAAAAACGTAAAACAAGATACCTCGTTGTTATTAGTTATTTTAGTTAATTTATTCGGATTCATTGTGGAACTGTTCGAGTTCCTTATATTTCTTTCAAAAAAACAACTTATGTTTATGGTAAACTATATGATATCCGTTGATTTGTTGATTTGTTACCCGTCACTTCAATTCACACAGAACTGTAATTGTAATAATAAAAAATGGACTTTTTTCAAATAATATTAACAAATTAACCACTAACAGATACTAGTCTCATTCGATTTTTATAATTTTAATTAGATATACTTTCTTGATCAATTACAATTATATAGAAAGGGGTTTAGAGTCTAGTTTTCTTAAATTAGGTAAGGGTTCTGAAACTTTTTGATTTCGTTTTTGAAATTAGATGAAATGTAACATGACGAAAATATACGGAAGTACCAAATGAAACCTTTTTTTTATTATTACCAACGTCAAGCAATTATATTTCTATAGCCTTGGTTGAATCCCATGTATATATATATCCGAATGAAGATATCCGATATATATATAGATATATATATATAGATAGTACTGGCTAGTATAGATCATTCTTTCTTCAAATATTCTTTCATAGTAATAAATTCTATATTTGGAACAATAGATGTCTTACACATTTAACTATAACAATGAACAACTTCTGCATTTTTTAATGGCGGTTCCTAAAAAACGTACTTCTATGTCCAAAAAGCGTATTCGTAAAAATTTTTGGAAAAATAAAGCATATTGGGCATCAATAAAGGCTTTCTCTTTAGCCAAATCACTTTCCACCGGGAAGTCTAAAAGTTTTTTTGTTCGACAAACAAGTAATAAAGTCTTGGAATAATCTTAATAAATATGAACCAATCGATTAGATAATTTAAACTTATCAATATGAGATGGAATTTTCTGTTGTCGTATGTAGATAATAATTTTTCTGTCTACTAGACTTGAAAAAGACTACAAAAAATCAGGCACAAGATACAAATAAAGTTTCATCTTTTCTTTCTATTTATTGGTTTTTTTGTGGGATGGGGATTGTTATTTTCCCCATCGATTCACTTCTCAAACAAAGCATTTTTTTAGTTTTAGGAAGATTTCTTGGGTTTTTTATTCCGAATCGAATATCGAATATATATTATTATTATTCTATGTTTGAAAAGATCCATCAAGATATCTCTATCTATAAAGCACAATCTACATTCCATATGAAAAAATATCTTGATAACTCTATTATTTTTCTAAAATTTTTATTTTTTTGTTAATGAAATAAATATTGATAGAAATTTGAACTCGTTCTTTTGTTATACAAACAGCCCACCAATTGTTTTGACTAATACTTAATTGGTTTAGACTTAATTGGTTTGGTAAATACTAACACGAATTTTAGACACAATGAAAATCCCAGAAATTAAAACTGGATTAAATTAATTAATCAGTTTTGTTTTACAGGCTATCCAACCAAATATTTACAACAATACCTTTTCTTGAGTAATTCAATTGTGATCCATAAAAAATCCTATTTTTTTTTATTTCGGATTAATTTAATAAAATATAAAATAAGATAAATGAGAAATAAATCATCAAACAAATAAAAATGGAATGGGGTATAAAAAATGGTAGTTATGAGCATGGATATAAGAACAGAACTATCTAGTTACAACTCTTCAATTCCATAAGAGCTTAAAACGCATGAAAAGCCATTACATTGTTAAAACTAACACTACCCCAACTACAATAAAGGTAATAATTATTGAACGTTCAAATAGAAATTTGAACGATACTTTTAAATATTTTCTTAAAGATATTGCATTGAATTGCCTCCTTCAATCTCGACGATTGAAGATGGATGGGCTATTATGATTTCGAGCAAGCCGCTATGGTGAAATCGGTAGACACGCTGCTCTTAGGAAGCAGTGCTAGAGCATCTCGGTTCGAGTCCGAGTGGCGGCATCTTATCAAAAAATACTAGTAAAAAAAAAGACTAGAATAACTCCTATAATATATAGAATGAAATGCCTTAATTTGCATTCCATTGTTGGAGGCCATCTTTATTTTTTTTAGGATTTTTTATGATATTTTTTACTTTAGAACATATATTAACTCACATTTCTTTGTCGATTGTTTCAATTGTAATTTTTATTTATTTTATGAACTTTTTATTATTAGTCCACGAAATCGTAGGACTACAAAATTCGTCGGAAAAAGGAATGGCAGCTACCTTTTTATGTATAACAGGATTATTAGTTATTCGGTGGATTTATTCAGGACATTTACCTTTAAGCGATTTATATGAATCATTAATGTTCCTTTCATGGAGTTTCTCCATTATTCATATGGTTCCCTATTTTAGAAACCATAAAAATAATTTACATGCAATAACTGCACCAAGTGCTATTTTTACCCAAGGATTTGCTACTTCGGGTCTTTTAACTGAAATACATCAATCCACAATTTTAGTACCTGCTCTACAATCACAGTGGTTGATGATGCATGTAAGTATGATGGTATTGAGCTATGCAGCTCTTCTGTGTGGATCATTATTATCAGTAGCTCTTCTAGTCATTGCATTTCGAAAAAATATCGATATTTTTTCGAAATATAAAAGAAATTATTTACCAATGGGATCATTTTCTTTTGGCGAAATCCAATACGTGAATAAAATAAGCAATGTTTTACAAAACAATTGTTTTATTTCATTTAGAAATTATCGCAGGTAT